TAAATTAGTATATTAGTATATTTCTCATTCCCCCTCCACATTATTTAAAAAAAAAAGAAAATGAGAAGATATTTATATATAAATTTTAAAGATATATAATAATATATTTTATTAATAATGCTTTGTCCTTTAAATTTAAGAAAAGAGAGGAGGGGCAAAGGGGGTCCCAGCTTGCCGGGCCGGACCCCCACCCCCCACATTACAGACAAATTTTAATAAAAAAGAATAATTTAGCATATATTAATTGAAAGTATAATTATAACCTTATTTCATGTCACATATTTATAATATATTCAACATCAACATAGCATGTTTAATTATTTAGTAGTAGGCATTACAAATACATGTTATATTTACATGATTTTTTTTAAAAAAAAGTACTTTTTAAACCTTTTTTCCCTTTATTATTATACCTGAATAGCATGTCAGAAACCCAAGTAGTAGGTGCTTTTTCCCTTACGATTTTTACTGCTTTTTTTACGGTTTTTTCCGGTTTTTTCATTGGAAAATTTAAATAAAGATTTGTTAAAGTGTTCAGCACTTAAAAATTTGATTTTTAAAGGGATTTAAATATCTAACAAACTAATTCTCAGTACAGTTTTTAAGTACATGGGTCTAAATGGATATTCACTTATATCTAGAAATTTATAATATTTAACCACATTAAATGATTAAAGTTTTAGACTAATATTTGTTAGCTAAAAATAGTGCCAGCCGCTGCGGTTAGACTATAAATGAAGTTGTACAATATTTTTCTTAATCTTGATCTTTGCACGTAATAAAATATTAAGTGAAATTTTATTTTATTCCTAACAGAATTTTTAGATAGAAAAAATTAAAAACTTAAACTAGGATTAGATACCCTTTTATATTTTAATAAAATTAGGTAGTAATAAAATTTTGAAAAACCTATGTAGTTTGGCGGCATTTAATCATATTAGAGGAACCTGTCTTTTAATCGACACCCCACGATATTTTTTACTTTTATTCACATTTTATATACCTCCATCTTAAGGGTTAATATTTCTATTCTCCCCTAGATAGACTTCTAGAAAGTTAGGTAAAGGTGTAGACTACATAAAAGATAAGATGGGTTACTATAAACAGAATTTAAGGATTTCTAATCAAAATTACCCTGAAAAAGGATTTATTAGTAATTTTAAAATAGTAATCTCTTATGAATATGATAAATAATGTGTACATATCGCCCGTCACCCTTTTCTAAAGATAAGGTAAGTCGTAACATAGTTGATGTTTTGGAAAAAGCATCAAGAACTTTAAAGCTTTATAAGCAATTCATTTACACTGAAAAGATGAGATAAATTAAAATTTTTTTATATTATAAAAATATTTATTAAATTAAGCTTTTTAACTAATTTTTTATAAAACTGTAAAGGAGATTATCAATTGTGTGAAAGAAATTTATTTTTCCTTTAGTATCAGGAGCTTTTTATTAATTATTTAAAATTTAGTATTTCCTGAAAGATAGTGATCTAATATTTTATTTATATATTGTATCAAAAATATATGTAATAAAATTTTTGAAATGAAACTTTATTCGACCTATCTAATATCCGGTTTCTTCTTTTTTTAAAACACAATTATATCCAAAAAGATAATTTTTTGAATGTATTTAAATTACATATTTTATTAAGAAGGAATAAAAGTTTCCAAAAAGTTTCAAAACATCTCTTACCTTATATAGTAAAATAATTTTACAACGAAGACCCGATTAAATAACTTCGATAATGAAAGTATAAGTAGAGTATATTAAAGTTATTTTATAAATTAAGCAAAAAGCTGAGTGACTGTTTACCAAAAACATTTCTTACAGTTATATTTGTAAGTATCTCCTGCTCAATGATTTCATTAAATAGCCGCGGAAATTTAACCGTGCTAAGGTAGCATAATCATTAGCCCCTTAATTAGGGGCTCGTATGAAAGGTGAAACATCTCATCTACTTTATTAAATAATAATTTTTCAAATTTAAATTAAAAATAAAAATGTTTTTATTCTATAAATAGACGATAAGACCCTATTGAACTTTACTTTAGTTAAGCTGGGGCAGCTTAAAAAAAATTATCTTTTTAAAATTATTTATATAAATAATCCAATAAAATTGAATTAAAACAAGTTACCATAGGGATAACAGCGTAATACCTTTTTAAAGCTCTTATTAAAAAAGGGGATTGCGACCTCGATGTTGAATTAATGTTACTTTACAGATGCAATAATTTTGGGAGTAGGTCTGTTCGACCATTAAAACATTACATGATTTGAGTTCAAATCGGTGTAAACCAGATTGGTTTCTATCTTTTTTAATTTTTATTTAGTACGAAAGGACCAATAAATTTATTTTAAATATTCTTTTGGCAGAAAATTGCGCTAGATTTAGAATCTATTTATTCTATTATTGCTTCTCCCTTGAATTCTATTGTGGCTATTATTTGCATCCTAGTGACCGTAGCTTTTTACACTATTTTAGAACGAAAAATCTTAGGATATATTCAAATCCGAAAAGGACCCAATAAAGTGGGGTTAGCTGGGATTTTACAGCCTTTTGCGGATGCTGTAAAACTCTTCAATAAATCCCTATCCTCATCTGATTCATCAAATTTCTCAATCTCTTATCTAACCCCAAGAATTAGGCTTTTTTTGGCATTAATTCTTATTCCCTTAATACCTTTTAGTGATACTCAACTACTAGATAATAAACATAATATATTAACTTTTTTTATTATTTCTAGCTTAAGAGTTTACTCAATACTAATAATTGGGTGATCCTCTAACTCCAAATATAGTCATATTGGGGCAATTCGTAGTGTTGCCCAAATAATTTCTTATGAGGTCTCTTTCTTTCTTATTATTCTATTTATCTCTATTTTAAGAAACTCCTTCAACTTTAAAACCATTCTTGATTCCCAGACTATTTTATGGTTTTTTCTCGGTAATATATTTTTATTTTTTATATGATTTACAAGTTGTTTAGCAGAAGTTAACCGCAGACCTTTTGATTTTGCAGAAGGAGAATCAGAGTTAGTATCTGGGTTTAATGTAGAGTATATAGGGGGTTGATTTGCCCTAATCTTTTTAGCCGAATATTCTAATATAATTATCTTATCTCTATTATCCACAGTATTATTCTTCTCCTCCATAAAAACTTTTTTCTTTATAGTGTTATTGTTAACAATCATAATATTATGAGTACGGGGGTCATTCCCCCGATTCCGATATGACTTATTAATAGGGTTAAATTGAAAAATTTTTTTACCAATAATTCTCTTTTTATCCCCCTTGTCTTTAACTGCTTCTTTTTGATAAGGATAAGATCTAAAACTTACAAAGTTTTTATTTTACTTAAACTAATTAACATGACTTTAAAGAACTTTTTCTTTTAAAATGTTTTCAAAACATCTTCATTATAAAATCTTAATTTATTAAGTCTTGGGACTCTCCCACACCCCAGAACATGAAATATATGTAGAAGTATAGAAAGCTAAATACTATCCCTATCTGTATATAAGGGTAGTCAACTTCACAAGCCCCAATCCATGTTAATAACATTCAATTCACTACAAAATACCAAAATAATCCCTTTATTAAAGGGTAAAATAAAGTTCTACGAAACTGATGTTTTAAAAATAATGGTAAAAAGTAAAGGATAATAACAGATATTATTAAAGCGATTACCCCTCCAATCTTACTAGAAATAGACCGTAAAATTGTATACGCAAACAAAAAATATCATTCAGGTTGAATATGAACAGGAGTAACTATAGGGTTTGAAGGAATAAAATTTTCGGAATCTATAAAAATAGTGGGAAACTCTAAACAAATAAATAGAAATAAAAGAAAAAAAATAGCTGCCCCATAAATATCCTTAATTCTAAAATAAGGGTGAAATCCTACCTTATCATAGTTTCTATTTAATCCTAAAGGATTACCTGACCCTGTTTCATGTAAAAATAATAAATGTAAAATGACCATAAACAAAATAATAAAGGGTAAAATAAAATGAAAAGCAAAAAAACGAGTTAAAGTTGGATTTCCAACTGAAAATCCCCCTCATACTCACTCGACCATTATTACTCCAACATAAGGGATAGCAGACAAAAGATTAGTAATAACAGTGGCAGCTCAAAAAGACATTTGTCCTCAGGGAAGGACATAACCTAAAAAAGCAGTAGCTATAGATAAGAGTAGAATAGTTACCCCTCTCAATCAAGTTTTATTAAAACGGTATGAACCATAATATAGCCCCCGCCCTATATGAATATATATAAAAAGAAAAAAAAACCTAGCCCCATTAGCATGGACCACCCGCATTATTCATCCATAATTAACATCACGAATTAAATGAATTACTCTATCAAAAGATAAAATGACACTCCCCGAAAACTGTATAGCTAAAAATAACCCCGTTAAAATTTGAAAAAATAAAAAAATCCCCAAAAGAGACCCAAAATTTCAAAAATATGTTAATCTAGAAGGAGAGGGTAGATCCACCAATGATCCATTGACAATTTTTAAAATATTATCCTGCTTACGTAATGACACGAAAATATTTTCATTATTTAACCTATCAAGTTAACCCTTTTACTCAGGCACTATATTTAAGAGATTCGAATCGCTCCCTTTTCTATAATTCTTACTCAAACAATTATAATTATTATAAATAACAAATAGGATACTAAAACTAAACTCCCTACCAATATTAAGTCCCCTCATAATTTTATTCTCCCTAAACTAATTTCCTGTGATTCTAGTACCCACCCCTTATAATTATGTAAAATTGTAATCCCCATAATAACAAAAATAAGGCTTGAGATTTCAAATCTTTCATTAGGTAGAATACTTATTATATAAGTAAAAACAACCAAAACCCCTCTTATTAAAACTAACACTATTATGTATCTAAACCAATACCTTATTAAATTTCAATACAAAAATAAAGAGTATATTAAAACTGTAAAAATTAAGCTTCTAATTACTATTATAGGTTGTGTTCTTAAAACAAACAAAATTCCTAACGTTACAACAGCTTTCAAAAATTTTTTAGTTTATAAAATACCTACTTTGGATGTAGGAGATTCTAAAATTAATTTAATAAAATCAATAATTGTAATCAGAATTACAAGAATGTGGTGGTGACGAAAAAATGTAATTATCTTACTTCTTAGCCTAGAGCTAATATTAATATCAATTTTTACTTTAATTTCAACAAACTTATTCTCGATTTCTAGTTCTTCTATACTAGTAATACTTACTATAATAGTAGCAGGTTCCTCTTTAGGTTTAGCATTAATAGTATCATTATGCCGATTTTTTAAATCCCCAGAATCCTTGCCAATTTGAACTCTAGTTTAACTTCTGATAAAACTTATATTACCTATATTTTTTATAAGATTTTTAATTATTGACTACTCAAATTTTTTGGTCATCTTATCCTTATCCACCGTATTTTTATTAACAAAATTCAGAGGACTTTTCATAATAATATTTAACAAATTCCTATTTACTGATACCCTATCAATAATTTTAATTTTATTAACAATAATTAGAGTAATAATAATTATTTTGTCCTCAAATACCCTTCTTAACTCTTTTATTTTATCATCTTCTATTTTAATTATCCTAATCTTAACATTTTCATCTATTAACATATTTTCTTTTTATATATTATTTGAAATTGTCCTTATTCCCACCCTTCTATTGGTTACTAAAGTAGGGTACCAACCGGAACGTCTGCAAGCTGGGATTTACCTAATAATTTATACTATCACAGCTTCTTTACCTTTACTATTAAGGATCTTATATTTTAAATATTACCCTAATTTTATTTTTTTATTATCTTACTGTGAACAAGTTAAATTTGTTATTATTTTTATTTTAGCTTTTTTAGTAAAAATACCCATATTCTTATTTCATTTATGACTCCCCAAGGCTCACGTAGAAGCCCCAGTTGAAGGGTCAATAATTTTAGCCGCAGTTCTACTAAAATTAGGGGGTTACGGATTAATTCGATTTAGCCCTATATTCTTATCAAAGATTTCTCCATTAAATCTATGGATTTCAAGAATTAGATTAATAGGGGCCGCCATTACAAGAATAAACTGTATTCGACAAAAAGACTTAAAATCACTAATTGCTTATTCTTCTGTCGCACACATAGGGTTAGCCCTCGCAAGAATTATAACTTTAAGATACCTTGGAGTGTACGGGAGAATCTTGATAATAGTAGCACATGGGCTGTCATCTTCAGCCCTTTTTTTAATGGTTAATATAATTTACTCAAAACACCACACACGAAACATTATTTCATTTAAGGGACTCTGAAATTCTTTTCCCAACATCACATTTTGATGATTTATTTTTATTGCTTCTAACATCTCCGCCCCCCCCTCAATTAATTTAGCAGGTGAAATTTTTATTTTAATAAGAATTATTAACCTAAATATTTTAATTATACTCCCCTTCATCTTTATTTCTTTAATAACTTCTATTTTTTCAATTATATTATTTCTTAATACTACGCATAACTTGCCAAATTCTAGATTAGTGATCCCCTCATCAAATAAACTATTTATATGTCTTTTCCTCCACCTTTTTCCGATTATTATAATAATTATAAAACTAGATATACTACTATTTTATTATTTTAGTTTATTAAAACATTGACTTGTGGTGTCAAAAATTCTAAATTTTTTTTCAAAGAGTTTTAATACTAATATTTTCTATCCCAATACTATTTTTATCAATTTATATACTTTTTTCTCATACCTTTATTTCTATAGAATTATATATTAATTTTATAATAGTTCTTAATATCCCTATCAGTGTTATACTTGACTGAACCTCTATAATATTTCTATTTATCGTAATATTTATTTCAAGGATGATCCTTTTATTTAGAGTGGAATATATTCCTCAAAAGGAACATAAACAATTTTCCATAATACTATTAGCCTTCGTTCTATCTATATCTTTTCTTATCATATCCGATAATATTATCTTTATATTATTAGGGTGAGATGGGTTAGGATTAACATCCTTCATTTTAGTAGTATATTATCAAAATTCTTCTTCCTCAGCATCCGGGGCAATCACCATTTTTTCTAATCGTGTGGGGGATATCCTGATTCTATTATCAATTGCTTTACTTTTATCAAATTGCAACTGAAACTTTTACTTTAATGAAAACTTCCCTAAACTGGGAATAATTTTTTTAATACTAGCAGCGTGCTCTAAAAGAGCACAATTTCCTTTCTCGGCCTGGCTCCCAGCGGCTATAGCAGCCCCCACCCCAATTTCTGCTTTGGTTCATTCGTCCACTCTAGTCACAGCCGGGGTTTATATACTGATTCGAATTATAAACTTCCCTCACCCAACAACAATACTTTTAATTTTAATTATTTCAAGTATAACTGCCCTTTACGCAAGAATATCCGCCAACTGAGAAATAGATATGAAAAAAATTATTGCACTTTCTACCCTCAGACAAATTGCAATAATGATATTTGCTATTTCATTGGGGGCAGTAACTTTAGCATTTTTTCATTTAGTAATTCATGCTATTTTCAAATCTCTAATATTTTTATGCGCTGGAACTATTATTCATTCTTCATCTTATCAAGACTCCCGAAATATAGGAACTATATTGAGTAGCTACCCGATCGTAAGGACAGTTTTAGGAATTTCAGCATTATCACTAATAGGAGTCCCCTTCATATCAGGATTTTTCTCAAAAGATCCTATTATTGAAACAGTAATCTACTCAAAAATCTTTTCCCTTATAAGATTTTTAATGATTTTATCTGTTGGTATGACCTCTACCTATTCTATTCGGATAATTACACTAGCAATAAAATTTTATAACAAATCTAAACCAGACATTAATTTACACCCCTCAAACTTTATAGAAGCACCAATTATTATAATAGCCCCCTTTTCCGTAATCTTAGGAACTTTAATAGTCTGAATTTTTCCATTAGAGCCCTCATTTTTTATACCACTCTATCTTAAAATGTCTATTATTTTTTGCCTTTTAATTGGTATCTTACTAGGAACTTACTTTAATTACTCAGCTAAAAAGTATAAAAATTTAGGGCAAGCATCAATTTCGTTATGATTTAGTCATTTCATTACTACTATACCATTCTTAAACCTTTCGAATCTTATAAACTCATTTTTAAAAAACGATAAGTACTGGCAAGAAATATATGGACCCAAGTACTGTTTCAAATCTACAACAATTATATCCTCATACCCAGACAGGTATTCCGCGCAACTACTATTTGTTATTTTAATAATAACTTTATATCCCCTACTAATTTTAAACTTTTAAATTTTTTTTAGCTTATAAAGAGTGCTTTACTGAAGATAAAGAGGACTAAATATTGTCATCATGAAATAATGAAGTGAATTTCACTACTAATTCCACTGCTTAAGTCGAAATTAAGCCGCTTTTAGCTCTTTACTTTTTAGTAGCTACCGCTAAATTAGAAGTTAGAAGCTTCAATTTACTATACTTAGTATGCCTAGCATATTAATTGATTGCAAATCAATTTAAAACTAAAAAAAAAAAAAAATCTTCTATTCAGTAACAATGAATTGCTATGCTTCAAATCTATTGGCAGAGTAGTGCACTAAGTTTAAGCCTTAGAAATAAAAGTTAATCAGTTCAGAGAACCATAAAAGAACTCATACACTAACCCCCCGATTAGCACTAGAATAAATAGATAAATAGGGTAGATATTAGTTCATCTAAAATTTAAATAGGGAATAGGTAATATTAAAGCAATCTCTACATCAAAAATAAGGAATAAGATAGAAATTAAGAAAAAGCGAAATGAGAAAAATAGGCGACTCCCTGAAATGTTATTAAACCCACACTCATAGGAAGAGAAAGTTTCAGAATCTAGTAATTTTTTGTAAGAAATTACTAAAAAAAGTAGGGTGACGATTACTACTAATATTGATGTTACCATAACAATAAAAAAATAAATTTTCATTCCATTTAATTGGAAATCAAATGTACTAATATACTATATATCTAAGTGCCTCATCAGTAAACGACAGAGAATAAAAATAATCATACAACGTCAACAAAGTGTCAATACCACGCAGCACACTCAAATCCGAAATGATGACTTCTTCTAAAATGAGACTTAGTCAAACGAGCCCATATTACAAAAAGAAATAGGCTCCCTACAATTACGTGAAACCCGTGGAAACCAGTAGCCATAAAAAAAACGGAACCGAATACAGAGTCGGAGATTCTAAATTCTGCTATATAATATTCAAATCCCTGAAGGGTTAAAAAATACCCCCCGAGAACCCAAGTTAATATTAAAGAGTACCCCCCAGTTTTTCATTTTTCTCCTAAAATACACTGATGTGCCCAAGTGACAGTTACCCCGGAAGCTAATAAGATGACAGTATTAAGTAAGGGGACCTGAAAAGGCCTAAAAGCATTAATCCCCTCCGGGGGTCAAATAACCCCTAGCTCTACTGTAGGATTTAGACTAGAATGGAAAAAGGCCCAAAAAAAAGAAAGGAAAAAGAAAATTTCTCTAATAATAAATAGAATTATTCCTAATATTAGCCCTCTTAAAACATTTCTGGAATGATAACCTTGAAAAGTTCTTTCCCGGACCACGTCCCGCCATCATGCAAAAGCGACTAAAACAGCCATAAAAAATGATAATGATAGTAGGTCTAACTTTATAAATAAAAATATTTTAACAAGTCCAATTACCCCAGATATTACCCCAACTCCTATTAATAAGGGTCAAGGAGAAACCGTAACAATATGAAAGGGATGAAAAACTTTTTCCAAAAATTAATAATATTCTAGTGCGTATAAAAGGATTAAAATTCTAAAAACAAACCCTTGAATTACAGATACCCCAAATTCTAAAATAAGTAGAATTCTTTGTAAAAAAATTGAACTAGAAAATCCTATAAAATTTATTAAACTAATGCTTGCTAATAGCCTAATAATTAAATGCCCTGCTATTATATTAGCAGCTAATCGAATAGAAAGAGTGAAAGGACGTATTAAATGACTAATTCTTTCAATTAAAACCATAAGAGGGGATAAATAAATTGGACTCCCCTCCGGCACCAAATGAGCGGCACTATATTTAAAATTTTTTACTCACCCTATTAAAAAAAAAGAAAATCAAAAAATTAACCCCAACCCTATTGTAATTAGGGGGTGGGCTGTTCTAGTAAAGACAAAAGGAAATAATCCAATTAAATTTCTAGTAGTTAAGTATATAAAAGTAGTTATGCATACAAAAACAATTGCTAATTTGCTAGACCTAGCAACCTCAGAAAATATTTTACTAACCTGATTTGAAAGCCTTATAAAAGTTCATTGAAACCCTCTATGAGTATAATAGTATTTTAGGGGAAATAATCTAAAAACCAACATAATCACAACCCAATTAAGGGAAGCCCCATAGTATGATGAAGGATCAAATACAGAAAATAAATTTATCAACATCAGTACTTATTTACCCCTATTCTATAAGATAAAGAAGGGGAAACCCTCTTAATATCACTCTTATCCCTATAAATAATTCTAGCTGTTATTACCGCGATTATTACTATTATCCCAGAAAAAATTCATCTTAAAGGTATTAATTGAGGAATCATCCTTTCATTAATTTGACAAACTAATATTTTTAATAAACTATTTTTTCCGTAATTAATTTAAGAGACTAACACCTTCTATTCGGCCACTAACTTTAAATTCATCCTTGCAAAAAATTTAAACGAGGAATTACAGAAATTATAATTGGTATAAATCTATGATTAGCCCCACAAATCTCTGAACACTGTCCTACAAACACCCCTACACGATTAAAAACAAAAGATAGCTGGTTCAACCGCCCAGGAATTGCATCAACTTTTACTCCTAAAGAAGGGATAGTTCAAGAATGAATCACGTCTATTCTAGAAATGATCATTCGGATATCCGTATTATAAGGGGTAACTAATCTATTATCCACGTTTAGCAAGCGAAACAAATTATTATCAGAAGATATATAGCTATCAAATCTAGAAAATCCTAAATCTCTATATTCATAAGATCAGTATCATTGATGCCCCAAAACTTTAATAGTTATTTCTGGAAATTCATACTCTTCTATAAGGTATAATAAACGAATTGATGGGAAGGCAATTAGAAGTAAAAAAACGGCTGGAAGAACAGTTCAAATTCTTTCCATCTCCTGCCCCTCAAATAAACCCAAATTATAATGTTTATTAATATAAGACCTTAGTAAAATATACCTTACTAAGATTATAATTATAGTTATAATTATTATAGTGTGATCATGAAAAAAAATTAACTGCTCTATAACAGCAGAGGAACTATTCTGAAAATATAAAGACCCTCATGTTGGCAAAAATTACTTTGTTAACATATTCAACTGACAAAAAGTATGATCTAATGGGGGAACATTATTAATTCACTCTAAAGAAGATCCAACATAATAAATACTTTGATTAGACATCTTTACAATTAAACCTTCTCAAATTAATATAATAAAGAATAATACCCCTAATAAAGATAAAAAAGAACCAAAGGATGAAATCATATTTCAAAAAATATACGCATCAGGATAATCTGAATACCGACGAGGTATCCCATTTAGTCCTAAAAAATGTTGGGGAAAAAAGGTTATATTAACTCCTACAAATATTACATAAAACTGCAATTTAGTTTTTTTGCTATTTATTGCCATACCAAAAAATAAGGGAAATCAATAAGTGACCCCTGCTAAAATTGCAAACACTGCCCCCATTCTAAGAACGTAATGAAAATGTGCAACTACATAATAAGTATCATGAAGCACAATATCCAGAGAAGAATTTGATAAGACTACACCCGTAATACCCCCTATGGTAAATAAGAAAATAAATCCTACACACCATATTAAAGGGGTATCAAATTTAAAATAAGAACCATGAAGAGTGGCCATTCACCTGAACACCTTAATTCCAGTAGGTACCGCAATAATTATTGTAGCCGCAGTAAAGTATGCTCGAGTATCAACATCTATCCCAACAGAAAATATATGATGAGCTCAAACAACAAATCCTATCCCCCCAATTCCTACTATAGCATAAATTATCCCTAAATTACCAAAAGGTTCTCGCTTCCCCACAGCAGATCTAATAATATGGGATACGATACCAAATCCGGGTAAAATTAAAATATACACTTCTGGGTGCCCAAAAAATCAAAATAAATGCTGAAATAAAATAGGATCCCCCCCTCCCGACGGGTCAAAAAAAGAAGTATTAAAATTTCGATCAGTTAACAATATAGTAATAGCCCCAGCTAATACAGGAAGAGATAAAAGTAATAGAACAGCTGTAATAAGAACGGATCAGACAAATAAAGGTACCTTTTCCATCCTTATTCCGTAAAATCGTATATTTATAATAGTTGAAATAAAATTAATAGCCCCTATAATGGAAGAAGCCCCGGCCAAATGAAGGGAAAAGATAGCAAAATCCACAGAACTCCCAGCATGTCCCTCTAACCCAGCTAGAGGAGGGTATACTGTTCAACCAGCCCCAACTCCTATTTCTACTATTGAAGAAATGATTAATAAAAAAAGAGAGGGAGGTAATAACCAAAATCTTAAATTATTTATTCGTGGAAATGCTATATCAGGGGCCCCTAATATCAAAGGAACCAATCAGTTACCAAACCCCCCAATTAAAATTGGTATTACTATAAAAAAAATTATAACAAATGCATGAGCTGTAACAATTACATTATACAATTGGTCATCCCCAAGAAACCTCCCAGACTGCCCTAACTCGACTCGAATTAATACTCTTATTGCGGTCCCGACTATAGCCGCTCAAGCCCCAAAAATCAAATATAAAGTACCGATATCCTTATGATTAGTAGAGTATATTCATCGCAGTAACTTAGTTTTATAAAAACTTTAAATTGCAAATTTAAGAATCTTCTTAAGAAATCATTAGATGATGAGCTGTAAACTCATATTTGAATTTAGCTCTTTTAGTTTTGAAAACTAATAGAATGTATATCTTAATATTCTATCTGTTAAATAGCCAGACTACCACACCCACATTAGGCCCTAAAATGTAAATTGAATCAAAATTGAGCTTAATTTTTCTTATACGTGTAGGTCCCCACCTACACGTACTTCTCCCTCCTATAATAATAAAATAAACAACACGAAAATATACATAAAATATTAAAACAGATATTATTAGTATAACGATTAATAGTCTCTTATCGATTGTTATAATATTATAAAACATTCATCACTTCAAGTAAAACCCTAACAAAGGGGGTATCCCCCCCATGCTTATCATGCCTAACACAAACCTCCATTTTGAGCTAATCTTCCCTAATATTCCAATTTCTAAAATTTTATCTCTTATTAATATTCAAATAACCCCTAAAATTAATAATGTATAAACTATTAAATAAATTATTCATATTGTATTTCTAATAAAATGTCCTAACAAAATTCAACCAATATGGTGGATAGAGGAAAAAGCTAATAAACGTTTTATTCTCTTTTGATTTATTGACCCAACCCCTCCGATTAATATTCTTCTAAAAATAATTACCCAAAGAAATATTCTTACTAAAAAAGTAATCAAGATTAAGGGGAGAACTTTTTGAATAGTTATAAGTATAAAACACCTCCCCCACCTCAAACCGTCACAAATAGAGGGGAACCAAAAATAAAAAGGGCCTCCGCCAATCTTGTAGCTCAAAATAACTAGCCTTAAATATTCCACCCACTTAAACTCAGAATAAAACATTATTATCAAGACCCCAGATCCTAATCTTTGAATAAAAAAATATTTTAAACATATTTCCACCCCTAACGCCCCACGTTCATAAATTAAAGCAATAAACCTTATTATGTTAATTTCTAATCCTACTCACACTAAAAATCAGTCATTACATCCCATAACCAAAGCAAATCTTAAAAAATAAAATAGAAGGAAACCCCCCACACTCTGAGCAAAAATCTTATTTCATTTATGAGGTATGAACCCATTAGCTTGTCTTAGCTGACCTAATT